TAGCGGGAATCGAACCCGCATCGTTAGCTTGGAAGGCTAGGGGTTATAGTCGACGTCGATTCAGCATTTTGAACGTCTCTAATTCAAAACCGAACATGAAACTTTGGTTTCATTCGGCTCCTTTATGGAAGATGTAAAAATTCCTAGATCTAAGATGTGAATTAAATTACAAAAAATTATATCCATAACATCTATGTCAGCTCTTTGTTTGAATACATTCAAACAGATTCGCTTTCTAGATGATCCCTCTAGAAAAAAGATGATTATGACAACTTTTCTAGTTACTTCGTTCTCTATTTCTATTTGAAAGGATCCTGAGGAAAAAGGTTTTGTTTCCACCGAGCTAAAATAATATAATATGTCGATAACTCTAGTAAACTAAAGTCATCCTTTAATAGCTATACTATTTTGCTTCAATTTATTTTCTACAAATAAAAAAAAATTGGAAGATTTAGTTACGATTAGAAATCTACTTTTCTATCTCCATCCATGGATCCTTTACTCATACTCAGTCAATTGGAAGTATTGATCCAATTGAATAATTCTGTTTCGCAATTTCATAACCCAATTTAAAATTTTTAAGTGATCCTTGGATACAAATCACGATAATTTCGATTTTTCCTCCAATATGTCATTGAGAGGTAAAGGATTAAATCCTTTTAAGAAATAAAGTTTTTTATCGGAATATGAATCAAACCGAAAAGACCCCTTAACTATTTAAGGGGGTTACTCGAACGAATCACACTTTTACCACTAAACTATACCCGCTACAATGCGATTATTATATACAAAGGGCCTTTTGTCGAACAGGGATAATTTGGGCTAATCAAGACAGGATCATAAAAGAATCATGAAAATGAGAGTGTTGCCGTTTTTCGTGGGGATTCAAAAATTGAAAAAAAAAAATTCATAAAAATAAAAAAGAAATAAAAAAATAATAAGAAATGACGTATTGATGTTATATTCTTTTATCTAATAATAAGAATGGAAACAGCCCTTCGTCTTTTTGTTGTTGCTTTAATAGCAACCCTCCTTTTTTTTTTAGAGAAACCTAGGATTCGTTGGAACAAAAAAAGGCCCGGCTAGGTACTTACCAGGCCAGGCCACGGGAGTAAAAAAGGCCCTTTCGAACAAAATGCAAAGGGGTCTTCTTTCTGTTTTTTCTATTGAATCTTTCGATCCCTTACTTGAACTAACTGTAATTGCTAATAAAAGTTGTAGATAGAATATAGATAAGATAAAGAAAGAGAAAGAAATACTTTTTCAATTATTATTTCATGTGTAATGTAACATAGTAATTATCTTTTTCAATTGGGAGAGATGGCTGAGTGGACTAAAGCGGCGGATTGCTAATCCGTTGTACGAGTTATTCGTACCGAGGGTTCGAATCCCTCTCTTTCCGTTTTTGTTGATGACTTGATATTTGATTTCTCTTTCAAATTTCGCCAATCCTCTTTAATGTTTCCTGGTTAACCATGTGGAATAGATAAAAAATCCTAATAAAATTTAAAAATCAAGCAATGAAAATGAAAACTCCCTTTTTATTCTTCACGTCCAGGATTACGCCCCGGATCATTAGATAGGAATCCAAAGATAAATAGAGAAACAAAGAATATCACTACTGTGTAAACGAAAAATTTGAGAGTAAGCATTACACAATCTCCAAGATCTTTTTTTGGAAAAAAAAAAATGAGAAAAGAGAATAGATCCTCCATTACCAAAAATTTCTTTCATACCTCCATAGATATTGCGGGGGATCCTAATCCTAACCTTAACCCTATTAGGGTCTTTCAACTTTCAAAAGGGCAGAATGGGGAATACGGGGTGAGCCAGATTTGGATTTCTCGAAGCTATCCAACCAAGACTTTCAGACTTTCAATGTTTGAATCGAAGGTTCATAGCGTAAGACAAATTTGATCTTATTAATTGTTATAATTTTTCTCGAATAAAGCATTAATTTTATAGAATAATGAATAATATTAAGGATCTCATCGAAAACTTACAGCAGCTTGCCAAACGAAGGCTAAGAGAAAAAAGAACAAAGGTATGACTGGCATAAGATCTACGATTGGATTTAAAAAAGCGTAGGCCTCGGGCAATTTGGCGAAGAAAAGACTACTCGAATAAAAGGCAGAATTAAGACAAATGCAGATCAAACTAAAGATATTAAGCATAACAGGCGTTTTGTTCTTGGAGATAATTGCATTTTGATTGAGTTAATGATATAAGGAAAAATGAAGTAAAGTAAGGTAGACAAAAATCCTTCTTTTTCTTTGAACCCACCCAATCAAAAATTCCCCAATTCTCAAACAAAGGAGAATAGAAGAAATAATACTTTCATAGAATATCTTAATTAAATTATATGTAATGATCAATGAATTCGTCTGAATTCTATATCTACATGCGTAAAAATCCTAGCAAGAATCTAATCTATTCTATAAAGATTTTATATAGAAAATTGCCCTATAATTGACCAAGACCCAATACTAATATTATTCTTTATTAGTGTAGAATGGAAATATAGATGGGGCGTGGCCAAGTGGTAAGGCAACGGGTTTTGGTCCCGGTATTCGGAGGTTCGAATCCTTTCGTCCCAGGTAGATACATTGTATCAGAGTAAAAGTTTATTTTGAAAATAATGTTATGTTTAAATGCCTAATATTGGAAAGAATGTCATTCTTGTTTCTTTTATAATTTTGAATGATTCTTTTATGAATCATATCTTTGTTTTTCACAACATACAGATATTCCTAAATAGATTTGTTTGTGATCAAGATATGATGGTAACATAGGCCACACCCTAGTTGAATTCAACTAATTAAAAAATAAAGTATGGCGGATTTTTCATCATATGTTCATTCCCTTCATATTGAAGGGGTTTAGAGCTACTTAATTTGAAGAAAAAACCTATATCTTTTTGAATTTTCAACGATACATTTTATTTTGAATCACACTAAGAAAGAGCCCTTCTTTCCTATATCTTATTCTTTATCCATTCAAATTAAACTTAAATGGGGTAGCCAAATTATTAGGATCTCTTTATTCTAAACAAGAGGGGGGTTATTACATTCAATTAATGGGATTAAGTCTCTTAAGACAAGACTGGGGGTTTGGGTAAACTAAAAAATTAAAATTAGGAGCAAGCGACTAATTTGGACTTGTTTGTCTTTGTCCCTAGAGAGTATCCTTTCCCCAAAAAGGGACCCTTTTTTGTTTTTGTTCTGATTCAGCATTCCCAGAGAGTCGTGGGATAGATAGTTCTTAATTAGTAACAGGAGGTCTTCATTTAAATATATGTATATCTGTGTATGTCCGAATCTAATTAACAACGAATCAAGTTACATATGTAACGGATCCATAATAAAGACTGTAGTTCAGTCTATCTGATAGGTACGAAAAACCCCTAGCTCGCTCATCTTATCTTATTACTAAAATTCGAATCGAAAGAACAAGTATTTAAATCTTCTCTTCGATCGGTCTTTTTTATCTATCTCACACAAAAAAATAAAAATGGGGTTTTTGTTCAATCCATTTTGTTCAATCCATTTATCTTCTTTAAATCGTTGATGGTTCAATTCGAAAAGAAACAGATATTTTAATTTTTTTAATAAAAATTAAAGTTAATTAAAGTTAAAGTGTTGCATTAATACAATAACATACAATAATAGGTGGGGTCTTGCTAATATTGCTTCAAAAAAATTTTTGCTATCTTTGTATAGAAAAATTTGTATAAAAGGGTATAGATTAATATGTTTATGTATCGATGGAACCAATGACTATTCATGATTCCACAATTGAATCAATTCCATATGGGTTCCAAATTAGAGGAATTTTTTGTTATGGTAAAACTTCGTTTGAAACGCTGTGGTAGAAAGCAACGTGCGACTTGAAGGACACGATCCGGTGTGGATTTTTATTCTTACATCCGCCATCTTTTCTATGAATGAAGGTGCTCTTGACCCGACATCTGTTCTGTTTTCACTATAATCCTTTTTTTGTTAGGTTGTAATGAATATAGTACATGATGGAGCTCGGGTAGAAAGTATGGATTCATCTTTCAGGGGGCAAGAATCTAGGGTTAATACCAATCAATAAATTGGAACAACTTCGTAAGTATATCATATATATCAATATATAAATTGAAAGGATACGATTCAGTCAAGTTTTTAATTCAAAAGTAAAATTTGTTGAAATTGAGAAAAGTCTTTCGATTCAAAGTGTATCGCGCGGGAATTATATGATTCTTTGATAGAAAGAAATCACAAAAGGGGTATGTTGCTGCCATTTTGTAAGGATTAAGAAGCACCGAAGTAATGTCTAAACCCACTGATTTAAAACAAAGAAAAAGGATTCCAGAACAAGGAAACACCATTTTTTCAATTGTCTCAATCTCAATCTCAATAACTGGATAATAATAAAGATAAAGATTAAATGAGACAAACAAGAGGGGGTTAAAGACCATTCAAAAAATGAAATAAATTGCCGAAAGATTTTTTTCTTTTAAGCTATTTGAGAATTATCCAACTTGAGTTATGGGTACAAATGATTTTTCTTTTTTCAGGAAGGAGGAATAAAAAAAATGAGTTAAATCCCATTCTAATTTATTTTATCAACTCCTTTGCCATTAATTCTAATTCTATACGTAGACAAAACTCCAAATCATTTTTTCTCGAGCCGTACGAGGAGAAAACTTCCTATACGTTTCTAGGGGGGGTTGTGTTCACTTACTTAGATCTATCCCAATGAGCCGTCTATCGAATCGTTGCAATTGATGTTCGATCCCGAAGAGAAGGAAGAGATCTTCGGAACGTAGGTTTTTATGATCCGATAAAGAATCAAAGTTATTTAAACGTTCCTGCTATTCTATATTTCCTTGAAAAGGGCGCTCAGCCCACAGGAACTGTTCGGGATCTTTTAAAAAAGGCGGAGGTTTTTAAGTAACTTGGTCCTAATCAAACAAAATGGAATTAAGGAAATAAAGAAATCGAAAGGGGTAGTAATTCGTATATAAATTTTTGTATTTATATATATATATTTTTTTTTTTTCCTTTTTGGATTCTACTCATATCTATTTTTGATTGCTTCTCTAAAATCTCATGTTCTAGAACGACAAAACCCGAGTTGCTTGATCCTAGAAATATAAAATTCTAGGAGTTCCTTTAATTGGTCTGTTTTCGTTGAAACTATACTAATAAGTAATAACCAAGGAATCCTTCCTTTTTTTATTCTAGTTACTTATTATTGATTGAATCTGATATTTTTTTTCTACTTGTTCCTTTTTTATTCCTCTATCTAAACTTTTTTTTTTCAGCTATGTAGTGCCAATCCAACACAAGCCCTTTTTTTAATAGTATTGAAAAAAATTCCATTTTTTTTCATTGTATTATTTTCTCAACATTTATATTGACAACAGTGTATCGAACAAATATAATTCATCGTGATAAGTAGATAAATTTATTTCTGTCCGAGAGGTTTGATTTTTACCTTATTTTATTCAAATGGATGGGATTCCTTGGATTCTCTTTAATAGAAGTTGAGCTAAGATATAATAAGAATTAGGGGTTTTGATTGAAAAGGCGATAACATAAGAACTAAGAGGTGGTCTATAAATTTTGACATTTATCTATCTTTTTTTTTTATTGTATTTACATAAACTTTTTCTATTGGGGTTGCTAACTCAACGGTAGAGTACTCGGCTTTTAAGTGCGGCTAGGATCTTTTACACATTTGGATGAAGCGAGGATTCGTCCATACCATCGGTAAAGTTTGGAAGACCACGACTGATCCTGAAAGGGAATGAATGGAAAAAATAGCATGTCGGATCAACGAAGAGTTCTGAGAATATTTCATTCTTTCCGAATCGGTATAAACCGTTGTGTTCTTTTTTGAAACGGAACAAAATGAATTCAATTTAAAGTTGGGTCGGATGAATAAATGGATATAGATAGAGCCCTAATGGCTTTAAATTTTAAATTATTGATTATAGGGAAAGCAACGAGCTTCCGTTCTTAATTTGAACGATTACCCGATCTAATTAGACGTTAAAACTGTATTAGTGCCTGATACGGGAAGGGATTATCCCATGAACGAATTCTTTATATTTTAATGAATCCTAACTATTGACATTTTCCATTATGGAATAGAAATGTGTGTGTAGAAGAAACAGTATATTGATAAAAAAAATTCCAAAATCAAAAGAGCGATTAGGTTGAAAAAATAAAGGATTTCTAAGTCTTTTGTTATCCTATAACGAACATAAACTTATTCGTTTAAATGGAAAAGAGAGGGTAGAGAATCCGTTGATAAGTTTACCTGTATCCGAGGTATCTATTCGTTTTCGTTTATTACTCGAATACCTCGTTTTGACTGTATCGCATTATGTTTCATTGATAACCCCCAAAATCCTCTACCTTTAGTTCAACTATAATTTCAAATGGAGGAATTGCAAAGATATTTAAAGCTAAATAGATCTCAACAACACTACTTCTTATATCCACTTATCTTTCAGGAGTATATTTATGCACTTGCGCATGATCATGGTTTAAATAGAAATAGATCCATTTTGTTGGAAAATGCAGGTTCTAATAAATTCAGCTTACTAATTGTGAAACGTGCAATTGAGCGAATGTATCAGTATGAACAGAAGCATTTGATTCTTTTTGCTAATGATTTTAACCAAAATCCATTTTTGGGGCGCAACAAGAATTTTAATTTTCAAATGATATCAGAAGGATTTGCAGTCATTGTAGAAATTCCGTTTTATCTCCGATTATTATCTTCGCTAGAAAGGAAAGGAATAGTTAAATCTCATAATTTACGATCAATTCATTCAATATTCCCCTTTTTAGAGGACAAAGTTTCACATTTAATTTATGTGTTAGAGGTACTAATACCCTACCCAGCCCATCTGGAAATATTGGTTCAAACTCTTCGCTACTGGGTAAAAGACGCTTCTTCGTTACATTTATTAAGATTCTTTCTCCACGAGTATCGTAGTTGGAATACTCCAAATAAAGCCAGTTCTTGTTTTTCAAAAAGAAATCAAAGGTTTTTCTTCGTCCTATATAATTCTCATCTATGTGAATACGAATCCATCTTCGTCTTTCTTCGTAACCAATCTTCTCATTTATGCTCAACGTCTTCTGGAACCCTTCTTGAACGAATCTTTTTCTATGGAAAAATAGAACATCTTGGACTTGTAGAAGCTTTTGCTAAGGCCTTTCAGGACAATCTATGCTTGTTTAAGGACCCTTTCATGCATTATATTAGGTATCAAGGAAAATCAATTCTCGCTTCAAAAGGGACGCCCCTTTTGATGAAAAAATGGACATATTATTTTGTCAATTTATGGAAATGTCATTTTTACCTATGGTCTCAGCCGGGACGGATCTGTATAAACCAATTATATAATCATTCCCTAGCTCTTCTGGGCTATCTATCAAGTGCGCGACTAAACCCTTCAATGGTACGCAGTCAAATGCTAGAAAATGCATTTATAAT